AGTAAAGTGCCCGAAATTAAAGGATTATCTTGATAGGATAAACTATGTAGTGACCTACCTTTACTATGTTTGACAGAATTAGACTATCCCCTGAGACACCAAAAATCCCTGTTCCTCGTAAACTAAAACATAAAAAGATAAGCTAATCAAGCTATCAGGTTCATACCCTGACTATGAAAGTCCCTATCTTTCTCTTTTTAATCATAAAATTATACAAAATCATATTTTTTAACTCAATAATCCTAGGAACACTCATCGCTATTTCCTCCCTTTCTTGATGAGGTATATGAATAGGCCTAGAAGTTAATTTACTATCAATTATCCCACTAATAAACTCATCTAAAAATATACTATCCTCAGAAGCCTCACTCAAATACTTTATTACTCAGACTATAGCCTCCTTAGTATTAATGCTATCAATCACCTTAATAATAATTGTCAATGAATTTATTACCCCCATAATAAATATCCCATTAACAACATTATTAAACTCAGCATTATTAACCAAACTAGGGGCAGCGCCTTTCCACTTCTGATTCCCTGAGGTAATAGAAGGATTAAATTGGTTTAATTGTTCAATCCTACTAACCTGACAGAAAATTGCCCCTATAGCCCTTCTCATAAGTAATCATCTTATAGTAAATTTTATTATTATTATTATTTTAATCTCCTTAATAGTAAGAACCCTAATAAGCCTAAATCAACTCAGATTACGAAAAATTATAGCCTTTTCCTCTATCAACCATATCGCCTGAATAATATCAGCTATAATCTCATCCTTTTCTATCTGAACAATTTACCTAATAATTTACATTTTTATTACACTTAACATTACATACACTTTAAATTACCTAAAAATTAATTTGATTAGACAAATCCCAGGAATTCTCAATTCAATAAAAACATTGAAATTTTCGCTTCTTATCAATTTCATATCCCTGGGAGGCCTCCCCCCCTTCCTAGGGTTTTTGCCTAAATGATTAACCATCAATTGAATAATCATTCACAATTTCACTTTAATAGCCTTGATCCTAATCATTGCAACCCTCATTATGCTGTTTGTATATATTCGAATTTTAACTTCAGCACTCTTAATCAGACAAAACGAAACCAAAAAAATTAACTTCAAAATAAATAAATGATTGGCACTTTCATTTAATTTTCTTGCTATTACAAGCCTAACCAGTTGTACTCTTATCTTTTCCCTATTGTAAGGATTTAAGTTAAGATACAAACTAACAGCCTTCAAAGCTGTCAATGGAGAAAGGCTCTAAGCCTTAGGCTCAAAAAATTACTTACCTTTAAACTTGCAATTTAAAATCATTGATTTTGACTATCAAGCCACTAATAGTAGAAGAATCGAATTCGTATATAAATTTACAGTTTATTGCCTATACCTCGGCCATTCTACTGAATAAATGGCTATTTTCAACAAATCATAAGGACATCGGAACCTTATACTTAATCTTCGGTGCTTGGGCTGGCATAGTAGGGACCTCCTTAAGTCTATTAATTCGATCAGAACTGGGAAACCCAGGTTCCCTTATTGGGGACGACCAAATTTATAACGTTATCGTTACAGCCCATGCTTTCATTATAATTTTCTTTATAGTTATACCTATCATAATTGGGGGATTCGGAAATTGACTTGTTCCCTTGATACTAGGAGCCCCTGATATAGCTTTCCCTCGAATAAACAACATAAGATTTTGACTTTTACCCCCCTCACTGACACTTTTAATCATAAGAAGAGTAGTCGAAAACGGTGCAGGTACTGGGTGAACGGTATACCCCCCCCTTTCATCTAATATTGCACACGGAGGATCCTCTGTGGATTTAGCTATCTTTAGGCTCCATTTAGCGGGAATTTCATCCATTCTGGGGGCTGCTAATTTCATTACCACCGTAATTAATATGCGTCCCGCAGGGATAACTTTTGACCGAATACCCCTATTTGTATGAGCAGTTGTGATTACTGCCCTTTTACTGTTACTTTCCCTTCCTGTCCTAGCAGGAGCCATCACTATACTTTTGACTGACCGTAACCTCAATACATCATTTTTTGACCCTGCAGGAGGGGGTGACCCAGTCTTGTACCAACATCTATTTTGATTTTTTGGACACCCAGAAGTCTATATTTTAATTTTGCCTGGGTTTGGTATGATTTCCCATATTATTAGCCAAGAAAGAGGGAAAAAGGAAGCATTTGGAAGCCTGGGAATAATCTATGCTATAATAGCAATTGGTTTACTAGGATTTGTTGTTTGAGCCCACCATATATTTACTGTAGGAATAGACGTTGATACCCGCGCTTACTTCACCTCCGCCACCATAATTATTGCTGTACCAACAGGTATCAAAATTTTTAGTTGGCTTGCGACTTTACATGGTACCCAAATTAACTACTCCCCGTCATTACTGTGATCCCTGGGATTTGTATTTCTATTTACAGTGGGAGGTTTAACAGGAGTTGTGCTAGCTAATTCCTCTATTGACATTATACTTCATGATACATACTATGTTGTAGCCCATTTCCACTATGTTCTGTCTATAGGAGCAGTATTTGCTATTATAGGGGGCTTTGTCCAATGATTCCCACTTTTCTCAGGCCTGACTTTAAATGAAAATATATGCAAGATTCAATTCCTCATTATGTTTATTGGAGTAAACCTTACATTTTTCCCACAGCATTTCCTCGGGTTAAGCGGAATGCCTCGGCGCTACTCGGATTACCCTGATGCCTACACTATGTGAAACATCGTATCATCTATTGGATCTTCTATCTCCTTAATTGGTGTACTTTTCCTCATCTTTATTATATGAGAGGCTTTTTCTATAAAACGAAAAAGGCTGCTTCCCCTAAGGATGCCCACTTCAATTGAATGATTCCAGTCTATACCCCCTGCCGAACACAGTTATTCAGAACTCCCAATACTAACCTCTAACTTCTATTATGGCAGAATAGTGCAATGGACTTAAGCCCCAAATATAAAGGTTGGCCTTTTTATAGAAATAGCTACCTGAAAAACCCTACTACTTCAGGACGGATCCTCGCCCTTAATAGAACAGCTATCATTTTTCCATGACCACACCCTTCTAGTACTTGTAGTTATTACAATCCTTGTGGGTCAGCTTATATCTAGGCTTTTTCTAAATAAATTTTCCCATCGGTATCTACTTGAAGGTCAGCTAATTGAAATCATTTGAACTGTCCTACCAGCAATCACTTTAATTTTCATTGCACTCCCCTCATTACGATTAATCTACATTTTAGATGATACTAATAATCCACTTTTAACAGTCAAGACTATTGGGCACCAATGATATTGGTCATATGAGTACTCCGATTTTAAAAGACTGGAATTTGACTCATATATAACTCCTGTTAACGAAATAAAGCCTTGAAATTTCCGCTTATTAGATGTAGACAATCGGATAGTAGCACCCTTTAAAACCCAAATCCGTATGTTAGTAACAGCCGCAGACGTCATTCATTCATGAACAATCCCTTCCCTAGGAGTTAAAATTGACGCCACCCCCGGGCGGTTAAATCAAACGAATTTCCTATCAAATCGGGCAGGATTAATGTATGGACAATGTTCAGAAATCTGTGGAGCGAATCATAGGTTTATGCCTATTGTAATTGAAAGAATCACTCCTAGCTATTTTATTAAATGAATTTCTAAAATAATAGAGCTATCATTAGATGGCTGAAAGCAAGTATTGGTCTCTTAAACCTTCCTATAGTAAACTAGCGCTTACTTCTAATGAAAAATTTAGTTAAATTTATAACATTAGCTTGTCAAGTTGAAGTAAATACTAAGTATTAATTTTTGATTCCTCAAATGGCACCTTTAAACTGACTAAGTCTAATAATCTTCTTCATTAGAATTTTTATATTGACTAATTCCTTAAACTTCTACTCGTTTGCTTATGAGCCCCTAGAATCTGTAGAACTTCAAAAACCTACCATCAAAATTAACTGAAAATGTTTATAAATCTATTCTCGTCATTTGACCCCTCTTCCAATTGAACTATCTCGTCTAATTGAATTAGGAGTGTTCTATGTCTTGTAGTAATTCCCTCTATATATTGACTAGTCCCCTCTCGCCTCAATTTCATTTGAATCAAAATCACTGCCACTCTTCATAAAGAATTCAAAACACTTCTCGGCCCTACATCTACAGGATCATCATTACTCTTTATTTCATTATTCTCGTTTATTTTAATAAACAATTTTATAGGCCTATTTCCATACATTTTTACTAGCACTAGACACATAGTGTTAACTCTAAGCCTGGCCCTCCCGCTTTGATTGACATTTATATTATTCGGCTGAATCAACAACACAACCTATATATTTGCACATCTGGTTCCTCAGGGAACACCCCCTGCTCTAATACCATTTATAGTATGTATTGAAACTATTAGAAATATTATTCGGCCCGGAACATTGGCTATTCGACTTTCAGCCAACATGATTGCCGGACACTTGCTAATAACCCTATTAGGCAATACTGGGCCTTCTCTATCAATTTTAATGATTAATATTTTAATTATTGTTCAACTACTGCTTTTATTACTTGAATCCGCTGTCTCAATTATTCAATCCTATGTATTTGCTGTACTTTCAACACTATATTCTAGGGAAGTAAACTAATGCACAAAAACCACCCTTTTCATCTTGTAGACATTAGCCCCTGGCCAATCCTTGGATCTTTCAGAGCCTTGATCATAATGACAGGCCTAATCAAATGGTTTCATCTCTATTCCCCCAATCTTTTATGTATTGGTGCCCTGTCAATGATTTTAATTATGTATCAATGATGACGTGACATCACCCGAGAGGGGACATTCCAAGGTTTACACACTATAAAAGTTACCATTGGTTTACGCTGAGGGATAATTCTATTTATTACTTCCGAAGTACTATTCTTTATCAGATTTTTTTGAAGGTTTTTTCATAACAGGCTCTCCCCGGCTATTGAAATCGGTATGATATGACCTCCTAAGGGTATTCAAACATTTAACCCCATCCAAATCCCTCTACTTAACACCCTAATCTTATTGACTTCAGGTTTAACTGTAACCTGGGCCCACCACGGTTTGATAGAAAATGACTATAATCAATCCCTTCATGGATTAATTTTAACTGTAATTCTAGGCATTTACTTCTCAATCCTTCAAGGATACGAATACTGGGAATCTTCATTTACAATTTCAGACGCAGTATACGGGTCTTCTTTCTTTGTAGCAACCGGCTTTCATGGCATCCATGTAATTATTGGTACCACATTTCTGTTAGTATGTCTAATCCGTCATTATTATAAGCACTTCTCCAAAACCCATCATTTTGGATTTGAAGCAGCAGCCTGGTATTGGCATTTCGTTGATGTAGTATGACTTTTCCTTTATACTTCTATTTACTGATGAGGTAGGTATTTATATAGTATAACAATTATATTTGACTTCCAATCAAAAGACCTAGGGAACTAGTATAAATAATCCTAAATCTGTTAATTATTGGAATTATTATTGTAAGTATTACAAGTCTAATGCTAATCATTGTCAACTTAATTTCTAAGAAAACCTCTATAGACCGGGAAAAGATATCCCCCTTTGAGTGCGGATTTGACCCAAAATCATCAGCACGCTTACCCTTCAGGCTCCATTTCTTCTTAATCGCTGTAATCTTCCTTATTTTTGATGTTGAAATCACCTTGCTTTTTCCATTAGTTATATGCCTAAAATACAGTAGCCTAGGAAATTACTTCATTGTCTTATTCATTTTCATTACAATCCTAATTATGGGATTACTCCATGAATGAAAGCAAGGGGCCCTAGAGTGAACTTCATAGGATAATAGTTAACTATAACATTTAATTTGCATTTAAAAAGTATTGAAATCTCAGTTTATCTTAAATAAGAAGCAACTATTGCATTTAGTTTCGACCTAAAAGTATGATCAACTGATCCTTATTTATTAATTGAAACCAAATAGCGGTATGTCACTGTTAATGACAAAATTGAATGAAATTTCCAGTTAAAGAAATATATAAAAATAAGCTTCTAACTTAAATAATAGCGTTTTACGTTAATATTTCTATTTATATAGTTTAAACAAAACATTACATTTTCAATGTAAAATTAAGTAATTTTTATAAATACTTAGAAACTTTTAGTTTCCTTGATATCTTCAGTATCACGCTCTATATAAGCTATCCAAGTAAATTAAAATAAAAATAAATATAATAATTATCAATATAAAAAACAACTTAATATTATTACTTAAAATAAACTGTATAATGATAGAATTTTTAATTAAATATTTATATATATTCTGACCCCCATAAAATTCTGTTCAGCCCTGGTCTAATGAATTAATATATGTCTTGCCTAGCACGACTGGGATATAGTTAACCCCCAAAGTAGATAACACAGGTATATTCCATATACCTCTTAAATAATAAGAAACTTCAATATGGCCTAATGATAAGTTACGTGAACTTAGAGAAAACCCAGATATTAAAAGCCCAATTAATACTCCTAGTACCACTATAATTAAAGTTAAAAACTTCATCAATCTAGGTAAAACAATCACGTATAAAGAATCAAACATAAGCCAGGAAAGGGAACTCCCCATGATTACAACTAGAAAAATTAAGCCCCTTATCCCACTTAATATTACCTTGCCTGAGTCTGTTAGAGAAACTAAAGAAGTAAAATTTAAATCCCCTACAAATAAATAGTATACTAAACGAAAGCTATAGCTAACTGTTAAGCCAATTGAAACATAAAAAATTATATAAACATAAATCCCTGTAAAACCCATTGACATAGCTTCAGCAACTAAATCCTTAGAATAAAACCCTGAAAGAAATGGAATCCCACATAAAGATATATTACAAATATTCATAAATGCACAAGTCAATGGTATACCCACAGTTAATCTTCCTATAAAACGAATATCCTGACAGTTAGCTATCCTATGAATTACGCTACCTGCACACATAAATAATAAAGCCTTGAATAAAGCATGTGTCAGTAAATGAAAAAACGCTAGTTTATACTCTCCTAAAGAAAGCACTATTATTATCAGACCCAGCTGCCTTAAAGTGGATAAAGCAATGATTTTTTTCAAGTCAAATTCGAAATTAGCCCCCAAGCCTGATATAAACATAGTTATCCTAGAAATAAACAATAATACTAATATTGTCCTATCATTCAGCCTATAATGAAAACGAATTAATAGATAAACCCCGGCAGTTACTAACGTAGAAGAATGAACTAAAGAAGAAACTGGTGTAGGGGCAGCTATAGCCGCAGGCAGCCAAGAAGAAAATGGAATTTGGGCCCTTTTTGTTATAGCAGCTAAAACCACCAAAATTCTAATGACTATCATGTTACTGTCCTCCTTTATTTCTTCTAAGAAAAATACATAGTCCCATCTCCCATAATTCAATATCCAGGCAATAGACATTAGTAAAGCAACATCCCCGATTCGATTTGTTAACGCAGTAATTATACCAGCATTAAATGACTTTACATTTTGGTAATAAATTACTAAACAATAAGAAACAAGGCCTAAACCGTCTCATCCTAACAAGATAGAAATTAAATTTGGACTAATAATTAGTAATATCATTGAAAAGACAAACATAACTACTAATAAGATAAAGCGGTTAATATTCAAGTCCCCATGCATGTATTCGTCTCTATAGAAAATTACTATTGAAGAAATAAATAATACAAAACTTATGAACAAAGTCGATATCCAGTCAATTAAAATTGTTATAGAAACCGGGCAAGAATTTAATACTAGAACTTCATACTCAATAAAGTAAGTCGAATCTAAGGCCATAAGGTACACTCTAACTGAAAACAATATTAAACTCAAGGATAAAAATAGACTACTATAACATAGACAAATATTAATGATTACTCAAAGTACAATTGTACAGCCTTGATCCCACAAATCAATATTTTAATTAAACTATTTGAATACAATCATAAACATAGAAGTTCCCCCTTCAAAATTAAAACATTTAGAGGAAATCAATGTAATAATAAAAGTAAATACTCACGGAAACTCCCTGTGGAGAAGGCCTTCAAACCTATATACACCTTCCCATGTTGACTAAAAGCATAAAGATACAAAGAATAAGCAGCCCCTATAAAAGATAGCATTATTAAAACAATTATATTGAATGACTCATAACTCAAGATTCTATTAATCAATATAATTTCCCCCATTAAATTTAAAGAAGGCGGGGCTGCTATGTTAGAAGAAACAAATAAAAATCACCATAAAGAAAGTCTAGGCATAATATTAATCAGGCCCTTATTTAAGTACAAACTCCGCCTTCTAATTCGTTCATAATTTAAATTAGCTAAACAGAAAAGTCCTGATGAACATAACCCATGAGCAATCATTATTATTAAAGCCCCTCTCATCCCTCAATAACTCATTGTTAAAACTCCTCTAACAGCTATCCCTATATGAGCTACAGAGGAATAGGCAATCAATGCCTTCACGTCTCTTTGGCGTAAGCAAATTAAAGATACAATAAAACCCCCAATCATTCTTAACCCAATGAAAAAACAATTAATTTTTGAACCAACTGTTATAAAAACTACTATTATTCGCATAAGTCCGTAACCCCCAAGCTTCAACATAATCCCTGCTAAAATCATTGAGCCCGAGACCGGGGCCTCTACGTGAGCCTTAGGCAACCATAAATGAATAAAAAACAAAGGAATCTTAACATAGAACACTGTATTCATACATAAATACAGCAAAACTTCATCTAATTCATGAACTAAACTATAAAACTCTAAAGTCCCATGTTTTAAATAGTAAAAAAAGATAGCCAATATCATTGGAAGGGAGGCTAACATAGTATAAAACAACAAATAGACCCCCGCCTGTAAACGCTCAGGCTGATACCCCCACCCTATAACCAGTATTAAAGTAGGAATTAAGCTAACCTCAAAAAAAATGTAAAATATAAATAAATTCATAGCCCCGAAAGCTATTAATAAAGACACTATCAACATAAGTAGGACAAAAGTGAACATTTGCCTTCAAAATTGAGTTAAATAGATTTTTCCCCTCGCTATTAATATCAAAGAACAAACCCAAAATCTAAGTAAAATTATTAAATAAGAAACTAAGTCAACCCCTAAACAATAGGAAACATGCATATACATGAAATTTACACTAAACCCTAGAATAAACATAAAAGAAGCAAAAATTATAGCAAATTGTAGTAACCAGAAATAATTTAAAAACCCTAAAGGTACCATTATAAATAAAACAAATAAAAACTTTATCATAACAAATTAAACCCTTGAAAGTAATCATTCCCATGAGAACGAATTATAGAAACAAGTACTGACAACCCCAAAGCCCCCTCACATACACTAAAAGTTAAAAAAATCATAGAAAAAAAGTAGTCATTTCCCAGCAAACTTAAATAGGAAAATATATTCAAATACAAAGCTAGGACTATAAACTCAATACTTAATAATATTAAAAGTAAATGCTTTCGTATCAATCTAAATACCAAAAGCCCACAAAAAAATATTAACAATGCTGCATACGAATATACTGTCATTAGTTTGAATAATTTAAATAAAAATATTGGTCTTGTAAACCAAATATAAGCCCAGCTTTTTAAACATCAGGAAAAGAGGAAACCCCTATCTTTAATCTCCAAAATTAATATTTTAATAAACTATCCCCTGACATTTTGTTTATCTTTATAAACCTCACATTTTCCATTCTATTTATCTTCCTCTCCCATCCCCTATCCTTAGGGCTTACCCTGATTATCCAGACTTCGCTTATCAGATTAATCACTGGAAAAATGTGTTTTAATTTCTGGTTTTCTTACATTCTATTCCTCATTATAATCGGAGGACTACTAATTTTATTCATTTACATAACAAGGGTTGCCTCTAATGAAAAATTCCACTTTAACCTCAAACTCTTTGTTTTCATTATAACAATCATTGGACTGCTTACTCTCACTTCCTTATTTCATATTAATCTAGACCCCATAGTCAATAATGATATAACTAGATACCAAAAAAATTGACTTAATATCTCTATAATTAAGTACACTTATATTCCAATAAACATTCTTTTAACTTTCCTGATCCTATATCTTTTCATTACTCTAATCGCTGTAGTAAAAATCATTAATACAAAATTTGGCCCATTGCGCCCAAAAAACTAATGAAAATACCCTTACGTAAAACATCCCCAGCAATTAAAATCATTAATAATGCCCTCATTGACTTACCAGCCCCCTCTAACATTAGACTTCTATGAAATTTTGGCTCTTTATTGGGGCTATGTTTAGTAATGCAAATCCTTACCGGAATTTTCCTTGCCATACATTATTGTCCTAACATTGACCTAGCATTTAATAGTGTAGTCCATATTTGCCGAGATGTCAACTATGGATGGCTAATCCGAACCCTTCATGCAAATGGCGCCTCTTTCTTCTTTATTAACATCTATGTTCATATTGGTCGGGGAATCTATTATAGTTCCTATAACTTAATACATACTTGAATAGTTGGTGTAATTATTCTATTTGCAGTTATAGCTACCGCTTTCCTGGGATATGTTCTTCCCTGGGGACAAATATCATTTTGGGGCGCCACTGTTATTACCAATCTAATCTCCGCCATCCCATATATAGGAACTTCTATTGTCCAATGAATCTGAGGGGGATTTGCTGTTGACAACGCGACCCTAACCCGATTCTTCACCTTCCATTTTTTATGCCTATTTATTGTAGCAGCTATAGTAATAGTACATTTCCTATTTCTCCACCAAACCGGGTCTAATAACCCCTTGGGTACCAACAGAAACATAGATAAAATCCCTTTCCACCCCTACTTCACCTTTAAGGACCTACTTGGATTCATTATTATACTGACTCTTCTTATCATGCTCTCACTCTCAAATCCCTATCTTCTAGGGGACCCTGATAATTTCATTCCTGCCAACCCCCTAGTTACACCTGTTCATATTCAGCCTGAATGATACTTCCTATTTGCCTACGCAATTTTACGTTCTATCCCTAACAAGCTTGGGGGCGTACTAGCCCTAGCAATGAGAATCGCAATCTTATTTGTCCTGCCATTTACTAATAAAAAAAACTTTATAAGAAACCAGTTTTATCCTATCAATAAAATCTTATTCTGAATAATAGTAATCACAGTAATTCTTCTAACATGAATCGGGGCCCGTCCAGTAGAAGACCCATACATCTTAACCGGCCAAATCCTTACAGTTCTGTACTTTCTTTACTATGTGATTAACCCTGTAATATTCAATGTATGAGACACCTTAATTTACCAATAACTAATGAACTTGTAAAAGTGTATATTTTGAAAGTATAAAAAAGAGACGCTGATTCTCTATTAGTTTTTACTAAATTTTATTAACTATAATAAAAAGATGAAAATCCCCATCTTAAACCTAAAAAAAAATAATAGATAGAATAAAGAACTGGGAAGAAACCCCTTTCACGCTAAATACATAAGCTTATCATAACGAAAACGCGGCAAAGTACCACGCACTCAAACCCACAAAAATGCTATAAAAGTCAACTTAAAAAAAAACATAAAAGAATAAATATCACCTCCAAGGAACAATAACACACAAATTATCCTTATAAACAAAATACTTCTATATTCCGCCAAAAAAATTAAGGCAAATCCCCCTCTTCTGTACTCAATATTAAAACCTGATACTAATTCAGATTCCCCCTCGGCAAAATCAAATGGAGTTCGGTTAGTTTCAGCTAACCCTGAGATTACCCATATAAAAGCTAAAGGAATCATTAAAAAAAATAATCAAATGAACTTCTGCACCATTATGAAATCGACCAAATTCATTCTTAACACTAAGAAAATAAATGATATGAAAATCAAAGCTAAGCTAACTTCATAAGAAATTACCTGAGCAACTGAGCGTAATCTCCCTAATAGAGAATAGCTAGAATTAGACGATCAACCTGCTAACATAATTGTATACACAGAGATACTAGAAATTCTAAGCAAAAACAAAACTGATAAATTAAATCTCAGCATCATAGTAATAAATGGTATTACTATTCATAGCAAAAGTCTTATAAATAAATTAATCATAGGAGAAAAATAATAAATATTCAAATTACTTATCAAAGGAAAAGTCTGCTCCTTAGAAAACAGTTTAATTGCATCTCTGAAAGGCTGTAAAATTCCTATGTACCCAACCTTATTAGGCCCTTTACGAATCTGGATATAACCCAAAACCTTACGTTCCAGTAAAGTTAGAAAAGCTACACCAATTAAAACACAAACAATCAAAACCAATAAAGAAATTAATAATAAAAACGAATCAAATAAATAAATTGTTACTTGTAATAAAATTACTTATATAAATTCTAAATTTATTGCACTATTCTGCCAAAATAACAATTTTATTCAAACATAAAAATTATCATTTAAATACCTGGTCCTTTCGTACTAAAATATTTTAACTATAAAAGATAGAAACCAACCTGGCTCACGCCGGTTTAAACTCAGATCATGTAAAGTTTTAAGAGTCGAACAGACTCAAAATTCAAGCTTCTGCACCCAAATTTAACTTTAATCCAACATCGAGGTCGCAATCCCTTTTATTGATTTGAGCTCTCCAAAAAGATTACGCTGTTATCCCTAAGGTAATTTGTTCTTATAATCCAAAACTCAGGATCAAACAATCATAAATCAATGTATTAATAAAAAGAAGTTTGTCAAATTCTTATGTCACCCCAACCAAATAAATCAAGTATTAATTACAATTTAAACTTTAAACAACTAAAACCTATGTATATTAAACTCTATAGGGTCTTCTCGTCTTTTTATTAAATCTAAGCTTTTTAACTTAAAAATAAAATTCAATGAAAATTAAAATGAGACAGTCACTTCCTCATCCAGCCCTTCATTCCAGCTTCCAATTAAAAAACTAATGATTATGCTACCTTTGCACAGTCAAAATACTGCGGCTATTTAACTTCGTCATGGAGCAGGCTAGACCTTAAATTATTAGCAAAAAGACATGTTTTTATTAAACAGGTGGAAAGTTCATTTGCCGAGTTCCTTACTCTAACCTTTAAACTAGCTTTTCCTATACATACAAATTTACTAATTTTAACATTATAACTAATCCTTAAAAATTAAAGAACTTTCCCCAGTAAAATATTTAAATGAAATATAAATAATTTGATTAAAACAGATAATTACAACATATTAATTAAAAATGAAAAATTCTAACCCTATTTTCTATTTAAATTCCCTATCATTATAAAAATCTAGCCTAAAGCTCATCCCTTAGGCTATTTCCATCTCTTATCATCCCAATATTAATTAATTCAAATAATTAAAGACAGTAAATTAAACTTATTTCCTAGGCAACTAGATATATTATAAAACGACTAACGTTTCGCTTCCATTTAAATATTTATGATATTTATACTACAATAACTCTAATACTTAAATAACTCTTTATAATTCGAGAAACTTATATAGATAACTTTTTTTAGTAAACCCTGACACACAAGGTACGGGAAATCAAACCTTCTTATTTACACTTTCGAATACTCCATCACTGTACTTTTAACTATAAATAAAACTAATTGATTCTCTCACAATAATTAAACCCCTGATATTACACTTAAAATAAAATAACGAAAATCCAAATTAAATTAGCAAGCTCAATCTAAACTGATTTTAACAGTCATCATTTTAATGTAACTAAAATACTTACGTCAAGCTCTAAATTGAATTCCAGACTCATTTTCCAATAAGTCTACTTTGTTACGACTTATTTCACTTTAAATGAAAGCGACGGGCAATATGTGCATATCCTAGAGCATAGTCATTTTAAATAAACATATAAAATTACTTTCAAATCCAATTTATTTAGACTTTTCAAGTTCAAAAACCAACTATATTTACAATGTAACCCATTTTAACTTTAAAATCAACTGCACCTTGATCTGAATTTCCTTATGATATTACCAATTGAACATTACCCTCTCCTAAGATATTCAAGCCACGACGATATACAAATTTATATTTAAAGTAAAACTTATCGTGGATTATCAATTAAAAAACAGGTTCCTCTGAATAGACTAAAATACCGCCAAATTTTTTAATTTTAAAGACCATAACTATTAGTAATTTTAATCGAAAAACCAATCTTCTAATAATAGGGTATCTAATCCTAGTTTATACTGAAATTTACTAGCTTCAAAAACACTACAATAATTTACACTAAACTTAAAATTTCACTTAAAAAGTTTAATAATAATTTAAAATGTTATAAATTTAACTAAATTAAATAAGCTTAACCTATACAATTTGTGTAACCGCAACTGCTGGCACAAATTTAGTTTGTATTATAGTAAATCTCTAAGTCTAAGTTACTTTAATACTTAATATTCAATACTGCTGACTCATAGAACTTTCTAACTTCTACCTATTCTCAATGAATTACATATACAAAAACTACACAGCTAAACTCTAAGCCAAAATAAAACTTTTAATCCATCAAAACCACCATAATCTACCAAAAATTTGAATACTCCCCCCTATAATAAAAAAAAACCACTGGAAAATCCAGGCATTTGGTCCTACCCCCATAGAGCCGCCTGCCCAATTAAACTAACAAAAAACCCCCATGATCTGCTAGCTCCATCTAAGTCGATTTCCCTGGAATAAATTCTAAAATTCTATAAGACTTTTACTGTTTAAGTTAAAACTTTTTGGACAACCCTTCACGCCCAATCTACATAATATTTTATAATATAAAAGTCAATATAATAGGTGTTTAAATGAAATTACAATGTTATAGATAATTATATAAAGAAACACAATCATTTTTAATTTTTAAATGAATAATTCATAAATTAACAATTCAAATGAAATTTTAATTAATATAAATTAAAGATCTGGATCTAAAAAAGGTATAATAATTGTATTTACATAGGTTTTTTTTTTTTTTTAAAAAAAAAAATATTTATTATATATTAATAAATATATTATAGTTTAATAGCTAATTATTAGTTTATTGTATAGAACTATAGTTAAATAGATTAATAATGATTATATATTAATAAGATTTTAATATTATAATATACATATAATATTTCAGAATATAAAAGAGTTATATATTAAATTATAATAGTTTACTAAATAATAAAGCCATTAATAATCAGATTAGCATTAATTATACATTATATTTTTCCTAATATGTATTTATTAATTATATTAGAAAATTGTATATTTATAGGTCTGTATTAATTTATAGACCTTTTAATTATTAATTTATATCTGTATATATATATATAAATTATTTATATATTAATATATAAGCTATTATATTATTGTTAATATTATATTTTATCAATAAATAGATAATTAATAGATATTATATTAAACTTTAATTGAGTAAAAAAAATAAGAAAAAGTGCCTAAAAAATTACATTTTTCGCACGGGCCGAGAACGGGCCGCAAATGAAAACGCCATGATGTTACCCCCCCAAAAATAATTTGGTGCCATTTCCCTATGGCCGAAACCGTAAAAAACGAACCCAGTTGGCCAGAGATAGAAAATTCCAGTCAAATTACTAACGTGTAGATTACAAAAAAGCACTTGTAAAGAAAGTTTT